CGAGGCGTTCCTCCAAAAATCCGATTCGTGCTGATTCTTCCCCCAACTAACGAAGAGATCTTGGCGGAATTGCCACATATGAAATTGAGCACAATTTTGCAAAGAAATACCCCACTTGTTTCTCGAGAAGAGATGGGAAACATGCTCAATATCATTGGATTGCATAGTTGCCCCAGCTCCTTGTTGTTTGAAGAAACTCTCCCCCTGAATTGGTCTTTTTTCACGAAAAGAAGACATGAGATAACAAATCAAGTCTTTCCCTAAGATTTTGAATAGCTGTCCCGAATTCAAGTTGATTATGTTTCGTTTCTTCCTCGGAGAAAGACGATCAAAAAATTCCCAATCATGGTCCTTGCGGATCGGATCATCCGTATAGGATAAAAAAAGAAACTCCAGATATTTGCTATCTTTCTCTTTGAATGAGATCTCAATTCCAGCTACGGTTTCCTTAGATATCTGACAACTAGAATCCCTATTTTTTCCGATCCGGTTCCTCCACCACCGCGAACCCCGGTTAGATTCAGGCATGATACGCTTTTTCTTTATTGGGATAACCCAAGTACTCTCTTGCGGATCCATGAAACAACTCTCAGAAATCTTTTTCCCTTTTGTAAGATACAGGAGCGAAACAATCAACCTATTTCTATTGGAAGACCAAAAAGATTCTTCCAATGTCTCCTTTCTGGGTCCAATGGAATTCATAGGTATAGGAAGAAGCCCCATCAAATAGAGATTTTTTCTTTCGACCATCTTTCGATTGTTAATACGAGATATAAGGACCACTACTACAAGCAGTACTACACCTTTGATCGTGAAATATCGATTGCTTGTTGCACCCTGTGAATCACGTGAAAGTAGGATACTCCAAATTCGGGGGTCAAAGAGTTTCATAAAACGTTCTTGGTGGAAAAAAATGTGAGTGAAAGATCCCACTGAATCGAATTTGATCCATGAATCTAAGAAATAGTGAGAATTCTTGATCTCTCTCAATATCTCTCTCAATTCGAATATCCAGGATTTGAATTGATGTCGTTTCATTGATTCCTCCTAAAGATTTCATTTCAATTGGAATTTGGTTATTCACGATGTACGATGATCCCTGTTAAGCATCCATGGCTGAATGGTTAAAGCGCCCAACTCATAATTGGCAAATTCGTAGGTTCAATTCCTGCTGGATGCACGCCAATGGGAACATTCAATAAGTCTATTGGAATTGGCTCTGTATCAATGGAATCTCATCATCCATACATAGCGAATTGGTATGGTATATTCATACCATAACATATGAACAGTAAGAACTATAATTCTTATCGATACTGGAACTCATAGGGAAGAAAATGGATTTATGGATGGAATCAAATATGCAGTATTTACAGAAAAAAGTATTCGGTTATTGGGGAACAATCAATATACTTCTAATGTCGAATCAGGATCAACTAGGACAGAAATAAAGCATTGGGTCGAACTCTTCTTTGGTGTCAAGGTAAGAGCTATGAATAGTCATCGACTCCCGGGAAAGGGTAAAAGGATGGGACCTATTATGGGACATACAATGCATTACAGACGTATGATCATTACGCTTCAACCGGGTTATTCTATTCCACCTCTTATAGAGAAAAGAACTTAAAGCAAAAGACTTAATAACACGGCAATACATTTATACAAAACTTCTACCCCGAGCACACGCAATGGAGCCGTAGACAGTCAAGTGAAATCCAATCCACGAAAGAATTTGATCTATGGACAGCATCGTTGTGGTAAAGGTCGTAATGCCAGGGGGATCATTACCGCAGGGCATAGAGGGGGAGGTCATAAGCGTCTATACCGTAAAATCGACTTTCGACGGAATGAAAAAGGGATATCTGGTAGAATCGTAACCATAGAATATGACCCTAATCGAAATGCATACATTTGTCTCATACACTATGGGGATGGTGAGAAGAGATATATTTTACATCCCAGAGGGGCTATAATTGGAGATACCATTGTTTCTGGTACAGAAGTTCCTATATCAATGGGAAATGCCCTACCTTTGAGTGCGGTTTGAACTATTGATTTACGTAATTGGAAGTAACCAATTAGGTTTACGACGAAACCTAGAAATCGATCACTGATCCAATTGGAGTACCTCTACGGGATAGACCTCAACAGAAAACTGTTGAGTAACGGCAGCAAGTGATTGAGTTCAGTAGTTCCTCATAGAAGATTATTGACTCTAGAGATATGGTAATATGGAGAAGACAAAATTGTTTGAAGCGCGCACAGAACCGGAAGCGCCCCTTGTTTCAAAGAGAGGAGGACGGGTTATTCACATTTCATTTGATGGTCAGAGGCGAATTGAAAGCTAAGCAGTGGTAATTAGAAAGACCCCCCGGGGAAAAAGAGAGATGTCTCCTACGTTACCCGTAATATGTGCAAGTATCGACGTAATTTCATAGAGTCATCCGGTCTGAATGCTACATGAAGAACATAAGCCAGATGACGGAACGGGGAGACCTAGGATGTAGAAGATCATAACATAAGTGATTCGGCAGATTTGGATTCCTATATATCCACTCATGTGGTACTTCATCATACGATTCATATAAGATCCATCTGTCTAGATATCATCATATACATCTAGAAAGCCGTATGCTTTGGAAGAAGCTTGTACAGTTTGGGAAGGGGTTTTGATTGATAAAAAAGAAGAATCTACTTCAACCGATATGCCCTTAGGCACGGCCATACATAACATAGAAATCACACTTGGAAAGGGTGGACAATTAGCTAGAGCAGCAGGCGCTGTAGCGAAACTGATTGCAAAAGAGGGTAAATCGGCCACATTAAGATTACCATCTGGGGAGGTCCGTTTGATATCCAAAAACTGCTTAGCAACAGTCGGACAAGTGGGTAATGTTGGGGTGAACCAAAAGAGTTTGGGTAGAGCCGGATCTAAGTGTTGGCTAGGTAAGCGTCCTGTAGTAAGAGGAGTAGTTATGAACCCTGTAGACCATCCCCATGGGGGCGGTGAAGGGAGAGCCCCAATTGGTAGAAAAAAACCCACAACCCCTTGGGGTTATCCTGCGCTTGGAAGAAGAAGTAGGAAAAGGAACAAATATAGTGATAGTTTTCTTCTTCGTCGCCGTAAATAGGAACATTGAAAATCGAATTTTTGGAATTGGAAATAATATGATGGGCGAACGACGGGAATTGAACCCGCGCATGGTGGATTCACAATCCACTGCCTTGATCCACTTGGCTACATCCGCCCCTTCCCTTATCTAGCTAAAGGATTTTCTCTTTTTTCCATTCATCATTATACTTCAGATTCAGATCGAGATATTGGGCATAGAATGCCCATTTCAAAAATGTAAAAAAAGGAGTAATCAGCCGTGACACGTTCACTCAAAAAAAATCCTTTTGTAGCTAATCATTTATCGGGAAGAATTGAAAAACTCAACAGGAGGGAGGAGAAAGAAATCATAGTGACTTGGTCTCGGGCATCTACCATTATACCCACAATGATTGGCCATACAATCGCTATTCATAATGGAAAGGAACATTTACCTATTTATATCACAGATCGTATGGTCGGTCACAAATTGGGAGAATTTGCACCTACTCTCACTTTCGTGAGACACGCAAGAAACGATAAGAAATCTCGTCGTTAGTCGTTCTACTAAGTATTCATGCGAAAAGCCTTATCTTATATCTTCAGAGTCTTTATCTTATAGTCAGAGTAGAGGTATATTTATTTTCTTTTTCATAAGACTTAGACTTTTCTGACTTATCTTATACTATACTTCACCTAGGGCACTTATCATTCATTGGCGGGGGAGAACTTTTATGATAAAGAACGAAAATTCGGATAGAGAAGCAAAAGTTTTAGCTCAACATATATATATGTCTGTTTTCAAAGCACGAAGAGTAATTGATCAGATTCGGGGACGTTCTTATGAAGAAACACTCATGATACTGGAACTAATGCCTTATTGGGCATCTTATCCAATTTTAAAATTAGTTTATTCTGCAGCAGCAAATGCTAGTCATAATATGGGTTTAAATGAAGCTGATTTATTTATTAGTAAAGCTGAAGTCAATAGAGGTGCTATTTTAAAAAGGTTAAAACCCCGGGCTCGAGGACGTAGTTATATGATAAAAAAAACCACTTGTCATATAAAGATTTCTTTAAAATCTAAAATTTAGATTCCTATTTATAAAAAAATGGATGGAAAAAGAATATAAAAATATGGGACAAAAAATAAATCCACTTGGTTTCAGACTTGGAACAACTCAAAGTCATCATTCTTTTTGGTTCGCAAAATCAAAGAATTTTTCCATGGGTCTACAAGAAGATGAAAGAATACGGAATTGTATTAAGGACTATGTAAAAAAAAATAAGAAAATATCCTCAGGTTTCGAAGGAATTGCCCATATAGTAATTAAAAAAAGAATAGATTTGATTCAGGTCATAATCTACATTGGATTTCCCAACTTATTAATAGAAGGACGGACACGGGGAGTCGAAGAATTACAGATGAATGTACAAAAAGAGTTTCATTCTGTAAACCGGAGACTCAATATTGCTATCACAAGAATTGAAAAGCCTTATGAACAACCTAATATTCTTGCAGAATATATAGCTTTACAATTAAAAAATAGAGTCTCATTTCGAAAGGCAATGAAAAAAGCTATTGAATTAACTGAACAAACGGGTACAAAAGGAATTCAAGTGCAAATTGCAGGACGTATCGACGGAAAAGAGATTGCACGTATCGAATGGATCAGAGAAGGCAGGGTTCCCTTACAAACAATTCGCGCTAAAATTGATCACTGTTCCTATACAATAAGAACTATCTATGGAGTCTTAGGCATCAAAATTTGGATATTTGTAAACCAAGAATAAGAAAATAAGAATAATGGACCTTTCTTTATCTCGCCATTCTGCTCATTGATAAAAAAGATTTCGAAACTCTTTTCTTATTTTTTTCTTAATCAAAGAAAAATAAACAATTATAATTCTATAAGGTTGAATAAAAATTTGATTTACCCTTTGATTTCATTTAGATTTTATTATAATTGCTATGCTCAGTGTGTGACTCGTTAGTTTTTTCTTTAGAGTTTAGAATTTAGATTGAAAAAAAAGAAAGAAACAGTCTGACCCGACTATAAACTTAGTAACTATCAAAACTCAAGAAACTCAAAACTAAAAACCAACTTATTGCTTCGTATTGTCGAGATCCCAAGAAACAGTTACTATATGACTGAATTGATCATATAGTTGTAGCAACTGAAATTCTTTTAATAAGAAAGAAATATGATTATGAATTGTGAAAAAAAGGGGGGATATGGAAAAATGGAAGGATGATAGAAAGAGAGAATAAAGATATATATGATATATAATTCCCATATGTATGGTTTATGAAGAATGAAGCCATAAAAAAATAAAAAAGGCAGTGTTATAAAGCATCAACATCAATATATAATAAAAATAAAAAATATCTAATTACAATAGAATAAGAAATATACAAATAAAAAATAGAAACTATAGAAGCAAATAAATTAAATAATAGATAATAAAGATAGAAGAATAGATAATCTAAATAATAGAAAATAGAGAATAATTTAATCGAGCTTCGGGTTAAGAAAAACTGAGAAGATTAACTCGCAAACAAATAACAAATCTTGTTGAGAGCTCCATTGCAGAGTTCAAGCCTAAGCATTAATAGAGAAGCTATGGGAACGATGGAACCCGTGATTACATAGGATTTTATTGAAAACGAATCAATCCTAATGATTCATTGGGTAGGATGGCGGAATGAACCAAAAAAAATATATTTATTCTGAATGGTCATGAATTGACCCTACAAATGAAGGAGCAAAGAGTTAATATTCGCCCGCGAAACCTTTCTTTATTTTTCTTTAATTTCTTTAATTTCAGAATTTCTTTTATTAGAAATTTCGATAAAATAAAAAGATAAAATAAAATAGAAAAACACGCCTAGTTATATATAAAGCTACCTATGTAACAAATTCAAAAATTCTATATTTCTATATAAAAATTAGTATATTCTTTCTTATTTTATTTTGATAGAATGAAATACAGAAATACGTGTGTATACTGTGTATATATAATATCTAATTATAATATTATTGAATCATTTCATTCGTGAGGAGCTGGATGAGAAGAAACTCTCATGTCCGGTTTTGCAATAGAGATGGAATTCAGAAACAACCATCAACTATAACCCCAAAAGAACCAGATTTCGTAAACAACATAGAGGTCGAATGAAGGGAATATCTTGCCGAGGCAATCAGATTTGTTTTGGCAGATACGCTCTTCAGGCACTTGAACCTGCTTGGATCACAGCTAGACAAATAGAAGCAGGGCGAAGAGCAATGACACGATATGCGCGTCGTGGCGGAAAGATATGGGTACGTATCTTTCCCGATAAACCTGTTACTGTGAGACCTACAGAAACACGTATGGGTTCGGGCAAGGGATCCCCCGAATATTGGGTATCCGTTGTTAAACCGAGCCGAATACTTTATGAAATTAGTGGAGTATCAGAAACTGTAGCCAAAGCTGCTATGAAAATAGCAGCATGCAAAATGCCTATACGAACTCAATTTGTTATTTCAGGATAGGTAAACAAGAGTAAAAGTAAAAGAAGAAGGAGTATGGATAATGAAAAAACAACTACGGATTTCTTTATCTCTGGACAGACAATATTTCTTTTTTTTTCATTATCCCTTGCATTTAAATAAGAGATTCAAATAAAAATGATATGATTCAACCTCAGACCCTTTTGAATGTAGCGGATAACAGTGGAGCTCAAGAATTGATGTGTATTCGAATCATAGGAACTGGTAATCACCGATATGCTCATATTGGCGATGTTATTGTTGCTGTAATCAAAGAAGCAGTGTCCAACATGCCTCTAGAAAGATCAGAAATAATTAGAGCTGTGATTGTACGCACGTGTAAAGAACTCAAACGTGACAACGGCATGATAATACGATATGATGACAACGCAGCGGTTATCATTGATCAAGAAGGAAATCCAAAAGGAACTCGAATCTTTGGTGCGATTGCTCGAGAATTGCGACAGTTGAATTTTACTAAAATAGTTTCATTAGCACCCGAAGTCTTATAGATTCTTATAGATGAAAATAGGATAGATCCTATCTATATTCTATATATAGAATATTCAAATATCTGAAATAGATCTGATTAATAGATTGTGTCTCATGTATATACTTTAAATTTCTAAGAGATTTTAATTTTTAATAATGAAATAATCAAAAAATTTAATAAAAAATAAAACAAAAAAGAAGCATGTTGATTATATAAAAATTAGAAGGCACCAATAACTATAGTTAATCATGGGTAGGGACATTATTGCCGATATAATAACTTCTATAAGAAATGCTGACATAGATCAAAAAGGAAGAGTTCAAATAGTATCTACTAATATCACTAAAAACATTGTGAAAATACTTTTACGAGAAGGTTTTATTGAAAACGTTCGAAAACATCAAGAAAGTCAAAAAAATTTCTTGGTTTCAACCTTACGACATAGAAAAACTAGGAAAGGGAATAAAATAAGATTAAAGCGTATCAGCCGACCCGGTCTACGAATCTATTCCAACTATCAACGAATTCCTAAGATTTTAGGTGGAATGGGAATTGTAATTCTTTCTACTTCTCGAGGTATAATGACAGATCGAGAAGCTCGACTAGAAAAAATTGGAGGAGAAATTTTGTGTTATATATGGTGATTCTACCAGGGTACCCTAATTTTCTCTTGAACTTACTCTTTGTAAAAGAGAGAGGAGAAGTGAATTATAGAACTCTTCCTCTATTAGTTAATACTTAAAGGGGGTTCCCTGGAATGAAAGAACAAAAATTGATTCATGAGGGTTTAATTACTGAATCACTTCCCAACGGTATGTTCCGAGTTCAATTAGATAATGAAGATCTAATTCTAGGTTATATTTCAGGGAGAATCCGACGCAGTTTTATACGTATACTACCCGGAGATAGAGTAAAAATCGAAATGAGTCGTTATGATTCAACCAGGGGACGTATAATTTATAGACTTCGCAAAAAAGATTCGAACGATTAGATCACTCTTTGAAACATCCTTTTCGTAGGGATATAATTCGAAGTTCAAAAAGTTCAAAAATGCAATAAACTCATTTTTGTTTACAAAAAAATAGATTCAGAATGAAAATAAGGAATGATAAATATGAAAATAAGGGCTTCTGTTCGTAAAATTTGTGAAAAATGTCGTTTGATTCGTAGGCGGGGGCGAATTATAGTCATTTGTTCCAATCTGAGACATAAACAGAGACAGGGGTAATCCTTCTCAAGTTCTAAATCAAGAACTTTTTAAAAGAAAAACCCATGTACATGTAAAAAGAAAGGATTCGTTTTTATATTAAATAGCTATCTCCGTATCTTTCTGATTCTTATTTCTTTTTATTTTATTCTTATGAATATATGATCTAATAAAATATGACAAAACCTATAGCAAAAATTGGTTTACGTAAGAATGCACGTATTGGTTCAAAAAAGAATGAACGTAGAATACCAAAAGGAGTTATTCATGTTCAAGCGAGTTTCAACAATACTATTGTAACTGTTACAGATGTACGAGGTCAGGTGGTTTCTTGGGCTTCCGCAGGTACTTCTGGATTCAGAGGCACAAGAAAAGGAACGCCCTATGCTGCTCAAGCAGCGGCATTTAATGCTATTCGTACATTAATTGATCAGGGTATGCAACGAGCAGAAGTTATGATAAAGGGTCCAGGTCTCGGAAGAGATGCGGCATTACGAGCCATTCGGAGAAATGGGATGCTATTAAGTTTCGTACGTGATGTAACACCCATGCCGCATAATGGATGTCGCCCTCCTAAAAAAAGACGTGTGTAGAAATAATAATTCAAGAGATTCCAAGAGAAATAAATGATTCAATGATCTGATCCAATAATCATAAATAAAAGAAAAATCATAGTATGGTTCGAGAAGAGGTAGCAGGATCCACTCGAAAACTAAAGTGGAAATGTGTTGAATCAAGAGTAGACAGCAAGCGTCTTTATTATGGTCGTTTTGTTCTGTCCCCGCTTATGAAAGGTCAAGCCGATACGATAGGTATTGCCATGCGAAGGGCTTTACTTGGAGAAATAGAAGGAACATGTATCACACGTGCAACATCTGAAAATGTTCTGCATGAATATTCTACGATAGCGGGTATTGAAGAATCAGTACATGAGATTTTAATAAATTTGAAAGAGATTGTATTGAAAAGTAATCTCTATGGAGTTAGGGACGCATCCATTTACGTCAGGGGACCTAAATACATAACAGCTCAAGATATTATCTCACCACCTTCTGTACAAATAGTTGACACGACACAGCATATAGCTAACCTGACAGAACCAATTGATTTGTGTATTGAATTACAAATCAAGAGAGGTCGTGGATATCATATGAAATCCACAAATGAATCTCACGAGGGAAGTTATCCTATAGATATTGTATCTATGCCTGTTCGAAATGCAAATCATAGTATTCATTCTTATGGGAATGGGAATGAAAAAAAAGAAATACTCTTTATAGAAATATGGACGAATGGAAGTTTAACTCCTAAAGAAGCACTTTATGAAGCTTCTCGTAATTTGATTGATTTATTGATTCCTTTTCTACATGCAGAGGAAGAGTACATGAATTTAGAGGAAAATGAAAACAGATGGAATCTACCCTTTTTTTCCTTTCAAGACAGATTCACTAATCTCAAGAAAAACAAAAAAGGAATTCCATTGACATGTATTTTTATTGACCAATCAGAATTGTCTTCCAGGACCTATAATTGTCTCAAAAGGTCCAATATACATACATTATTGGACCTTTTGAATCACAGTCAAGAAGATCTTATGAAAATGGAATATTTTCGCATAGAAGATATAAAACAGATATTGGGCACTCTACAGAAGCATTTTGCAATCAATTTACCTAAGAAAGATTTTTCATTTTAAATCCATTGGAATTTTTTAGATTTTAGAATTAGAAATAAAATAAAAAATAATAGAATCAGTTTTGAATCTCCGACACAGTCCATATGTTTGCAGAATAGATACATAATAAGATTGATGTATCTAAGGAAGATCCAGAAGAGGATCTTCCTTAGATACCTATGTCATGGTATTTAACTTTGAAAAAGACCTAAAGTGAGGGATTTCTCGATAGGTAAAGTTGCTCCAATACCTAACCAAAGAGCTACTGCGGTACCGATCAAAAATACTGTTGTAGCTACTGGACGACGAAATGGATTTTGGAATTTATTGACATTCTCCAAAAAAGGTACTGTCAATAATCCTATTGGTACTGAAACCATTAAAAGAACACCCAATAATTTATTGGGCACTGTGCGAAGTATTTGAAATACGGGAAAGAAGTACCATTCGGGTAATATTTCCAACGGAGTTGCAAACGGATCCGCTGGTTCACCTATCATTGACGGCTCTAGAACTGCTAAACCCACACTACATGCAATAGTGCCTAGGATTACTACTGGAAAAATATATAAAAGATCATTGGGCCATGCGGGTTCTCCATAATAATTATGTCCCATCCCTTTAGCCAATTTAGCTCTTAATACAGGATCATTCAAATCAGGTTTCTTTGTTATTTGGATAGGTTAACTCTTGTGGATCCATCCCCCAAAAGAACCGGACATGATAATTTTTTATCATCCGGCTCGAGCAAGAATCAAAAGAATTACAGAAATAGATCCATAGAACATAAATAGGCCCACAGAAGACCTATATTTTATACATATCTACATATATAATGTAGAATGACTCTTCTATGTAAGAAACTATTTATCAAATTCCATTTTCCCGAGTTTCAACGATTCATTATTCATTGCAAATAATTAAGTTCTGGCAACAGGGAAATGCTCAATACCCAAGTCGGCTTACAAATTTGATCATGATCAAGTGCTTTTTGGATTGTCTCATATCTTTTGGTTGGTATTTATCCTCACAACATTTCGATTGTATTACATAAACAAAATACAAAGTTTTTACTTGTTACTAATAAAGTCTAGCCCCTGTTCTTCCTTAGATCCCTTATTTCACTCCGATAGTATAATAGATCAGGGTCGATACAAAGGAAATGAATGCATCTATATACTATAATACTATAAAAGATTTACTCAGATTACTATCCAATTAATACTAAATACTAATACTATCAATTAATTATATAATTATAATAAATTTACTAAAAAAAAATCAAACAAAGTAAATAAATAGAACATTGGATCATTTCACATAACTTATTCTAGGGATCTTACGGAGCCTGTTCATGTATGACATGATTCGTGTATGATCATAGAAAATATTCTCCTCAAGTTAAAACCGGCCTATCCTATGCTACATAAAGGGACTGACATGATGGTTGGATGTGGAGACACGTTGGGTTGTGAATTCCAACTTGGCGGATAAAACCATATATCTGCATGGACCAATCAATAGTTCAAGTCACACACTCCCATAATCCATCCCCTTTTAGGAAAATATACTTCAACTATTCGATTCGTATCAAATAAAAAATACTTCAGAATTGAATAGAAGTATCCAAAGAACATGCCTTCTTTTTCAATAATACATATTTGTAGCAATAAAAGACTCTTGTTCCTCCCCGATATGATAAATTACAAATATCTATGATCTGCCTTCTCTATAAAGGACCCGAAATACCTTGCTTACGTATCATTGGAAAGTGCATTAACATAAATACGGCAGTAAGAAGAGGCAATACAAAAGTATGTAAACTATAAAAACGAGTCAAAGTGGACTGGCCCACACTAGCACTTCCACGTAATAATTCTACCAAAGGTGATCCTATTATAGGAATAGCTTCAGGTACGCCTGTTACAATTTTTACTGCCCAATAGCCAATTTGGTCCCGAGGTAAGGAATAACCAGTTACGCCAAAAGATGCGGTCAATACAGCCAGAATTACCCCTGTAACCCAAGTTAATTCGCGGGGTTTTTTAAAACCCCCCGTAAGATACACACGAAATACGTGCAAAATCATCATTAGAACCATCATACTTGCTGACCATCGATGAACTGATCGAATTAACCAACCAAAGTTGGCCTCAGTCATTATGTATTGAACAGAGGAAAAAGCCTCTGTAACAGTTGGACGATAGTAAAAGGTCATAGCAAAACCCGTAGCTACTTGTACTAAAAAACAAGTCAGCGTAATCCCCCCTAAACAATAAAATATATTGACATGAGGAGGAACGTATTTACTAGTTATATCATCTGCAATCGCTTGAATCTCGAGACGTTCCTCGAACCAATCATATACTTTATTGAGATAGGTAAACCAAGAAAGACTCCCCCTCTTAGAGCCGTATATGAAAATTTCATCTCGTACGGCTCAAGCCGAAACACACAAATACTGGTTTCAACGGATATGGAATAGAGAGTTTCAAACTCCTTATGACTTAGCCACTTGACTCGATTTTACCCAAAGATACGAAGTAAGAAAAATCCGGAATCTCTTCTTTGTGATGATAATGCCAAAAAAGACAATATCAAGTTGGCTCATCTATCTTTCTTTATGTTAATCGTGACAGGCCTCTTGAATCTTCTCTTCCCTATCTTTTTTTTATAGGAATTCTCTTGTTGAGACCCTATGAATCAATTGAAACCTCAGATTCATACTAAAACCACGATGATTTAAGAAAACCAAAGCTAAACTCAAAGGATTTCTGAGTAAAAACCATTTGATCATCACTTCTTCAATGAATGTAATAACTCAACAAAATCTAGAGAAAGAGGTTTCTTTCGGAAGTATGAAGGAAGAAATTGTTTGATTTAGAAAAGACCTATTTTCCTATTTCCATCTTTTTTAATCCGGTTGCGAGGTCTGAATAATAGGTATGAATCATAGTTCAAATACTTCTTTTCTTGATCTATTCTATATAGTCCGTGCTCCAGAGACTAGAATAAATATAAATATCTGACGAGGTAGAATCATCTTTATAGAGATGACAGGTCCATTCTCTGTATTATCAATAGGATCAATTAAAACAAGTCACACGCTCATATTCCGGAAATGAAATATCAAAACAAATAAATTCCACGATCGAACTACCAGAATGGTCTATAAATCCAAGTCTTAGGTAATCTTAAGTTGAAGTATTAAGTATCTTAAGCATTAAGTAAGTATAAGTAAAATAATCTTTTTGATTGAAAAACTAGGACTTACTAGTTTTTATGAACTAATTAATTGAAATTCCATCCAGTAAAACAGATGAATTATAAATTTCTAAAATAATAGATAGAAATATTGCAAATAGAGCCATTGCAACTCCCATAAGTGGTGTAGTCCCCCACCCTGGAGCTACCTTTCCATATTCCGAATTCAATGGTTTCAATAAACTCCCTATGCCAGTTGATCTTGGCCCAGATCTAGAACTACTCTCAACGGTTTTTGTAGCCATAAATCCTATTTCATCATGGGTTTAAATCTGTTGACTTTGTATACCATTCCGTTGTAGTTGTAAATAAACAACATTATCGTGATCCTTTGTGATCTTGAAATTATCGAAAAATGGAAACAGCAACCCTAGTCGCCATCTCCATATCCGGTTTACTTGTAAGCTTTACTGGGTATGCCTTATATACCGCTTTTGGGCAACCCTCTCAAAGATTAAGAGATCCCTTCGAAGAACATGGGGACTAGTTGAAGTAATGAGCTCCAATATTAATATGGGGGCTCATTACTTCAATGAAAAGAATGAAAAATCATTTCATTTTTTTAGTTGGAACTTTAGGTGGTTCTCGAAAAAATATAGCGAAAAAAATTATCCCTAAAGTCGAAACTAAGAGGAATATATAAACCAATGCTTCCATAGATTCGATCGTGGTTTACAATTATAGCTTCCACACCTATTCATTTTGGATTATTTACTAAAGAAATTCGAATTTGAGATTTACAATTTACTATTACTAACTATTACTATCTATATAGTATGTATATATAGATATAGTCATTCATATCTTATTACTATTCGATTATATTCTATTTCGAATTTTTCTATATTATTCTATTTATACATAAAAATATAGATAAAAAGATAAATATATGAAAGATAATGAAATATCTAAATACTAGAATAAAAGAAAAAATAGAGGCAAAAGATGGCAAAGGGATTTTGTATCATACTACTTGTCTCCTTGTAGTTGGATCTCCAAGTTTTTGGAATGCTCCAAATTCCACTTGAGCATCCAAATCTGGATCAATACCGGCAAAAACATCTCTGAACAAGGTTCTGGCGCCGTGCCAAATGTGTCCGAAAAAGAAAAGCAAAGCAAACGTAGCATGCCCAAAAGTGAACCAACCCCTTGGGCTACTACGAAAAACACCATCGGATTTCAAAGTAGCCCGGTCTAATTCAAAAATCTCACCCAATTGGGCACGTCTAGCATATTTTTTCACAGTAGCAGGATCACTATAAATGACTCCATTGAGTTCTCCACCACAGAATTCAACAGTTACCCCTACTTGTTCAACACTATACTTGGATTCTGCCCTTCTAAAAGGAACATCGGCCCTCACAATTCCGTCTCCATCTACCAAAACTACCGGAAATGTTTCAAAAAAGGTAGGCATACGACGTACAAAGAGTTCACGCCCTTCTTTATCTCTAAATATGGGGTGCCCCAACCATCCAACAGCTATTCCATCCCCATTATCCATTGAGCCTGCTCTGAATAATCCCCCTTTCGCCGGATTATTACCAATGTAATCGTAAAAAGCTAATTTTTCGGGAATTTTAGACCAAGCTTCCGATAAGCTCAAATTTTCGGCTAGTCCGGCCCCAACTCTTCGATATATTTCTTGTTGGAAGTACCCCTGATCCCACTGATAACGAGTGGGACCAAATAATTCGATTGGAGTAGTTGCTGAACCATACCACATAGTTCCAGCAACTACGAACGCTGCAAAAAAAACAGCAGCAATACTACTGGAAAGCACAGTTTCAATATTACCCATGCGTAATCCTTTGTATAAACGTTGAGGCGGACGGACACTAAGATGGAATAGACCCGCTAATATGCCCAATGTACCTGCTGCAATATGATGAGAAGCTATTCCTCCCGGAACAAAAGGATCAAAACCTTCCGCACCCCACGCTGGATTTACAGATTGTACTTTTCCCGTTAGTCCATAAGGATCAGACACCCATATACCAGGACCATATAATCCTGTTACATGAAATGCACCAAAGCCAAAGCAAGCAACTCCTGAGAGAAATAAATGAATTCCAAAGATCTTGGGCAAATCCAAAGAAGGTTTTCCCGTACGTTCATCACAGAAGATTTCTAGGTCCCAATACACCCAATGCCAGATAGCTGATAAGAAGCACAAGCCAGAAAACAAAATATGTGCTCCTGCCACGCCTTCATAACTCCAAATGCCCGGATTCATTATAGTTCCTCCCGATATATTCCAACCCCCCCACGAATTGGTTATTCCTAAACGAGTCATGAAGGGTATAACGAACATGCCTTGTCTCCACATTGGATCAAGAACAGGGTCAGAGGGATCAAAAACCGCTAATTCATATAGAGCCATCGAGCCGGCCCAACCAGAAACTAGAGCTGTATGCATTATATGAACAGAAAGTAATCGACCGGGATCATTCAATACAACGGTATGAACACGATACCAAGGCAAACCCATGTAAATACCCCTTTCTGAAAAAGAAATAGACATTATGTAACTTTATCGCATTGGAAAAGACTAGACCGTGTATTTAACCTGTTTGGTAGATTTTTTATAGGAAAGGATTAATATTTATTTGTATATTTGTATTCCCTTCTTTTTATTTTTAATGAAATAGAATTTTTTCTATTTCTTTCTATTTAGAAGAACAAATAGAAACAGATCTTATTCTATACCCAATAAGTACCAATACGCAATGGGAGGATTTTTAGGGAAAAAAATGCATAGATACTTTTTTAGGATTCAAAATCATTCGAACAATCGGCTGATCCCATCGATCTCCTTCGTTACAATCTTTCTTTATTCATTCTGTATTCCTCTATGAACCTTCCAGTTCTATATATACTTATATATAATATATACTATTATACTATAAGTTTAGATACTATAAGTTTAGCTAGATAAGAATATTAAGTTCTATTTTATAGAATCTAAATAAGATTCTAAATAGAAAGAAGATTAAAAGATATCAAAATAGAATATAAGAATAGAAAAGAAAGAGAAAAAATGATGAAGACAATAAAACCATTTTTACGTTTCCATATTAAAGTAAAATATAGTACTTCATTTTTTTCTTTATCTTAATGCCCCTTGGTGTTCCAAAAGTACCTTTTCGGAGTCCTGGAGAGGAAGATGCAGCTTGGGTTGACGTATAGTGCGACTTGTCAGACAGATTGGTCATATGGTATTTCTCCGTTATCTCCCTCGATCGAGTATTCTCTGTTTCGCCCAATCCAATAAATATATATTCATTTATTGAACCATCAATAATTCGGAGCGTGAAGCACAATAATTCCTATTGGGTATCAATATTATCAATTAAAAGAATTGATGGTTTACTTGGACTGATAAAAGAAAGTATCCAGGCTCCGTTCAAAGAATACCAAATTGTAAATGGTAAGAGTAAAAGTAATAGAATGGTAGTGTAAATGTAATAATTCTGAAATAAAGAATATAAAAATATAAAAAGAAAATAGAAATTTCATTCAATTCTTAATAATTTATTAAATTCATTATTAATGAAATATAATCTAACTTAATATAAGAGAATATATTTTGTAGAATATATAATAATTACACGATTACTGCTTTTATCATAGACTCTTATTAGAATTACTATAGGGATAATATTAAACTGCCTACCAATGGAGTAGTATGATGAATACATCGAATATTTTTGGGAAAGGTATGAAAAGTTGAAAAAAAAAGAAGTGGTACTGGAATCATTTGACCTATATGCTCAAATGGAATTCGGGCAAATCTTCCCCCGGAGTAGAACAAGAACCTAAAAGAATTGAAAGGGCCCATTCAGGAACAAGAAAATGACATCGTAATTTGAATTTCGATGAAACAATACATCAATGAGAGGTTAGTTCAATAAGTTCATAAAATTCTTTTTGATTTTCTACATTATAGAATATAGGGAAGGGGAAGGAGAGCAAAACTCATGTTAAAAAAAAGAGAAATAGGATTGGAATCGATACATTGATTTTTTTTTCGCAATTCTTTCGAACCGTATGCATCCAAAGGTGCACGTACGGTTCCTGAGGGATACAATTTTGCCCTAATCAACCGACTTTATCGAGAAAGATTACTTTTTTTAGGCCAAGAGGTTGATAGCGAGATCTCGAATCAACTTGTTGGTCTCATGATATATCTCAGCATAGAAGATGCTACTAGGGATCTTTATTTGTTTATAAATTCTCCAGGCGGATGGGTAATACCAGGAATAGCCATTTATGATACTATGCAATTTGTGTCACCGGATGTACATACAATATGTATGGGATTAGCCGCTTCAATGGGATCTTTCGTTCTGGTCGGAGGAGAAATTACCAAACGTCTAGCATTCCCTCACGCTTGGCGCCAATGAGTTTTTTTATTTGAGAAAAAAAGAATACTATGCCTTCGCTGTATCGAATATGAATCAAATAAAGAATAAGTAATAATAGCATGGCAATCCGAGTTCGATATGAACAAACCTTTATTGTTTTTTTCTAACATGAGATTTTGTATCGAGATAGTAGTATGAAAGAAGGGTTATTCCCAATTTGATTTTATGTGTCAAGCAAGAGTCAATTTCAGCGTCACAAACCATTATTCTTCCACACCAGAAGTCTCTTTCTTATTTTTATGTTATGAATGTTATGAGAAAAAGAGTTAAAAAAAATGGAAAAAATCAGTTTGATCCTTCTTGGATCCTATAAAAAAAACTTTGGGATTGCTAAACCACAGACGAGAGAAATATATAAAGCAACAGAACCATCATAGTATCTTTTTAACTACTACGAAAGGAAGGATGGTAAATGGATCATTTAACGATTTGGATCGGATAGGTTCTATTTATTCTTTTCGATAGAATAGCTTATATCAAAAAGCTAAATTCCATTGCAGAGCCGTATGCAATGTACAAAAGATGCCCGTACGGTTTGTTTAATTCTATTTTTTCTTGTTCTTTTGATTCCCCCTTACTTTAATACTTTAACCCAATTGTGCAATATATAGATAGAAGAACCATTCATGATGTTATATCAATATCATCAGGGTTATGATTCACCAACCTGCTAGTTCTTTTTACGAGGCACAAGCAGGGGAATTTATTCTGGAAGCAGAAGAACTATTGAAGCTTCGCGAAACTCTCACAAAAGTTTATGTACAAAGAACGGGCAACCCTTTATGGGTTATATCCGAAGATATGGAAAGGGATGTTTTTATGTCAGCAACAGAAGCCCAAGCTCATGGCATCGTTGATCTTGTAGCGGTCGAAAATGATAATACTGGGGATTCCATATAAATATACGAATTCCTATTGGAATTTCCTGTGTGAATAGAAATCATTCATAATCATCAACCATCAGGTTAAGATCGATCTAAACCAACCCGCTCTATTCTATCTAGAATAAGATTTTATAGACACGCCATGCCAACCATTAAACAACTTATTAGAAACGCACGAAAGCCAATAAGAAATGTAACGAAATCTCCCGCTCTTCGAGGATGTCCTCAGCGTCGAGGAACATGTACTAGGGTGTATGTGCGACTCGTTCAGTTCAGATCATGAGTTTGAAAAATGTAAAAGTTTTTTACAGTATCAACGATCACTACCAATGAATTAGGATAGATATAGTAAAAGACGGCCTTTTAATTGACTAGTATCTAAAAATGAAGATCTATAATCTACTTAATTATGTTATGAATTTATGGTTTCTATTGGTGCAAATCCAATCACTCCATTTGAGATGAGAAGGAATTCTCCATTGGTAACAAATAGTTATCCATTAAGCGGAGGAAAAAGGTTATGCTCCTATTCCTTTTCTTGAAAAAACGGACTAACAGGGTCAGCTACCTAGCCAACTTTCAGAATTAAATGCCGTCACTGTATGGATAGCTTTTTTGTTAAAAGGACTATTACTTTATAATTAGAATTGAAAAAAGAATTCTAATTGAAAAATGAATGGGTAGAGCCAAAGAGTGTGAACTATACAAGTTCACAATAAAACTTGATGAAATGAAAGAAGAGGCTCCGGTGTATAGAGAGGACCTCACCGTTTCAGAAGTTACCATAGAAACGAGGAAACCCACTATTCTTTTTTATTTAGTAGTATTTTAATTTCTTATTTCGGGGCGAGATACCTTGAAGAAAGAAAAAATCGTGGTCGGGAAGGTCATAGTCGCAAAAGCCATTGGAATTTATATTTTATATATCGGAAGAATCCGTTTTGTTATTAATCGACCGGAGGAAAGGGATGACTGAAAGAAGAGAAATCAATTAGTTATTCAAGAAAATTTCATTTGATTCAATGACCAGAGTTAAACGAGGATATACAGCTCGGAGACGTCGAAAAAAGATTCGTTTATTTGCATCAACCTTTATAGGGGCTCATTCAAGACTTACTCGAACAACTACTCAACAAAGAATGAGAGCTTTGGTTTCTTCTCATCGAGATAGGAGAAGGAAAAAGAGAGATTTTCGTCGTTTGTGGATCACTCGGATAAATGCGGTAACTCGTGAGGATAGGCTATTCTATAGTTATAGCCTATTCATCCACAATCTATACAAGAGACAATTGCTTCTGAATCGTAAAATACTTGCGCAAATAGCCCTATCAAAGAAGAATTGTTTTGATATTATTTCAAATAAAATCATTAATCAAAAATAAAAAAAAAAAAAGAATACAAATCAAATAAAGGAATATTAATTATTATACAGGAAACAAGAATGATTGAAACAGGATTTCCCGGAGAATGGACTCCGGGAAGATAGAAGAAAAAGAAATGAAGATTTGAGTAGTAGGAATAAACGAACATCTTTCAAGAAAAAAAGATTTCTTCCCCATTTTTACTTTTTTATAATTTTAGAGTTTAAAATACAAGAATCAAATCTGGATTCTAGTTTTTTTTGAGCAAAAAATTCATATTAATATGAGCTTGAGTTCCGATTGGACTTTTGAAAAGTCTATCTATTTATTTTTGGTTCTAGGACCAGTAGTTCTAGGGATCGACTCCACTCTCTCCAATTGTTTCTCATTATTGCGAAAAGGTAACAAAGATAAAATACGAGCTTGTTTTATAGCAATAGTAATTAATCGTTGTTGTTTCAAAGTTAACCTATTTGTCCGTCTAGATAATATTTTTCCTTGTTCACTAAGAAATCGACTAATTAAACTCATGTTTCTATAATCGATTCGATCCCCCGATCCGATTGGGGGTAAACGTCTACGAAAAGATCGCTTGGATTTACGAAAAGGTTGTTTGGATTTATCCATGGTTTGTTTATTCCTTCTATATATCTATATAAAAGAATCTATAAAATAGAATGCTTTTTTTATTCATTTAATTAAGATTCGACCAAAACAGGATTTGGTTTGTATTATATATGTTAAGATGTAAAGTTCTTAGTCTTCCCACTACTTGTAAAAATAAAACAAGCATTCCGTTACATCTATTTCTTTATTTCCCCATGAATTGTATACTTTTGACAATAGCGACAAAATTTTTTAAATTCTAGTCGATTGGGTGTATTGTGTCGATTCTTTTGAGTAACATATCTAGAAATGCCCGGCGATTTTTTATTGACACCCTTTCGAACACAACAGGTACATTCCAAAATAACTATAATTCTAATATCTTTACCCTTGGCCATGAACCTCCTTTTCATTTTGGATCGACTTCATTTTAGATTTTAGAACTCTCTTCATTTTCTTTTTGATCCGAACCAAAGAAAAGAATCTAGATTCTATATCTATACTATATTAACTATATTAATAAAAGTTATTAACCAGAAATGGAATCTGTAAATATTTTCTTTTTCTAATTTTAATAATCCGAATGACTTCTAAGTACTATAATCTAAAAAAGAATTACTATTAATTAATATAACTATAAAGAAAAAGAGTCATATTTATTAATAGAATAATATTACGAATATAATAATAATTAATTAATACAATTTTTTCTAACTATGAATTCTTCCTATCCTAATCTCAGTATCTTCTTCTTCTTTATATGTTAGAATTTCGTGGAACCGTCCCTAGACTGGATCCACATTTCCATTTATTTTTCCGAAGATTCTATCGTAGATTCACTGTATTTTGACTGAGGTTCGATACACTCTTTCTTTCTTGAGAATAGAAAATAAAAAGGAGGCGAAATTGGAGCCATGTTACGTAGAATGGTATCTCAAATCTTCTTCATTTTTTCACAGATCAATAAAAGAATTCAATCAAGATGAAAAAAAGGGGAATGACAAGGCATCTGGAAATAAACGATTAATTTCTATCAATAGACCTGCTAAAGACCCAAACCATAGAGTGGTTAGCACAGGTGCCGTTGAGAGATATGTTTTTATATCTCGCATTGAAAATCCTCCTTCGTCTTTTATTTATTTCTTTCTTTTTTTTTTTCAATTCTTTATTTATATTATTTATATTGTATATTGTAATTTGTATATTGTAATATATTGTAATACATATATAAATACATATATAGTCTCTAATACATAGATTATAGATAACCCGATATTTTAATTTGAGTTCAAGATTCTTTGTTTTTGCTTGAAATGAAATTAGTAATTAGGAATTACTAACTAAAATGCATATATATGTACAATGATCCAGCAGATTCCATTTTGCCGCCCTCTAAAAAAAAAAAAAAAGACAAAAAAATTATCTACCTATCTATATAGAGATGGTAGAGCAAAAAAGAAGGATGTGGAAAACAAGACATGGATTTTATACAATGGACACTGTACAACAATCTTTAAAAGGGATGTAGCGCAGCTTGGTAGCGCGTTTGTTTTGGGTACAAAATGTCACAGGTTCAAATCCTGTCATCCCTACCTATTCTTTCTCCTATGGACAGTTAGGAGGGATTCATTGAATAAGATCGGGAAATTTTGGACATAATTTTTCATTTTTGCATACTATATGCACACAAAACCCTTGGGGTTAAAAAAATCCTTTTCTTTACAATCGTATATATTTTTATAGGATATAAGAAAAGAAAGCGCTCTTAGTTCAGTTCGGTAGAACGCGGGTCTCCAAAACCCGATGTCGTAGGTTCAAATCCTACAGAGCGTGATTCCGTTTATGTTATATCGAATTAAAATGAAATAACTTAACAAAACAAAGTAGAATTGCAACTTCAATTTGACCTCCTACAAAGAGGAGGTCAATAAAAAAAAGAGATGTTACTTAATCAAAGGT